AGAAAAGGAAAGGGAGGAAATACAAAAAAATAGAAGAGAAAAGTCATACAAAGTTATATACAAATCACTACCCCCCCTTTTTTGTATTTCCTTAATTTATTTCCTTAATTGAATTTTGGTTGATTAGGACGAAGTTCCTTAAAAACCTCCGCCTTCTTTAAAATATCCTGAACAGTTCCTGTAGGTTGAGCCCCCTTTTCAAGGAAATATAAAATAGCAGGAACATTTAAATAAGTTTGATTCTTTATCGGATCATAAAAACCCACTTTCCGAAGATCTTTTCCTTCTCTTCGGGATCGAACATCAATTGCAACGATTCGATAGACGGCTCATTGGGATAGATGTAGATGAACAACACCCCCCCTAGAAACGTATAGGAAGCTTTCTCCTCGTACGGCTCGAGAAAATGATTGATTCGAGGTTTTGGTTTTGTCTCTGTATGTATGGAATTCTATCTAAGAAATGACAACTGGGTCCATAAAATGATCAAATCAATTAAAGATGTAAGTCCTTTTTTTTCTTCTTTCTTCCTGAAAATTAAAAAGAAACCATTCGTACTCTCATAACTCAAGTTGGATAACTTTCAAACAGTTCAAAGGAAAATCTTTCGGCAATTTCATTTATTGAGCGGTCTTTCCTCCTTTTTTGTTTGTCTCGTTTAAAATCGGATTCTTCAGTCTGATCCAGTTATTAAGACAATTAAAAGGCGTTTCCTTGTTCTGGGATCCTTTATCTTTGTTTTATTTTAAATCATTGGGTTTAGACATTACTTCGGTGCTTTTTAATCCTTTCAAAATGGCAGCAACATACCCTTTTTGCGATTTCTAGGAAAGAATTATACAAGACGATGGATTCCCTCGTGAAACACTTTGGATCGAAAAAGTTTGATCAATTCAAAGAAATTTTGGAATTTTTAACTTGCTCGAATTGGATTCTTTCGATTTCCATACCGAAGATATATTTACGAAGTTGTTTCAATTTTTTTATTGATTGGCATTAACCCTAGACCCTTGCCCCGAGAAATAAATTAATACTTTCTACTCGAGCTCCATCATGGACTATTTACATTCCAAGACAACAAAAAGCGAGGGGTTCTAGTGAAACAGAACCAATGATGTCGAGCCAAGAGCACCTTCATTCCTACATAAAATGGTGGATGTACAAATCCACAACGGATCGTGTCCTTCAAGTCGCACGTTGCTTTCTACCACATCGTTTCAAACGAAGTTTTACCATAACATTCCTCTAAGAACCGGTATGGAATTGATTCAATTATGGAATCATGAATAGTCATTGGTTGGGCTGATGTATAAACACCATAATCTATAGTATAGAGATATAAAGGGATATAAATAATACTATAGATATAGGTGGATAACGATTTTTCTGAAGAAGTCTCTTAGTAAGAGCCCATCGCTAATATTAATTTGTCTAACATATTATATTAATTAATACATATTATAATTAATTAATACATATTATATTAATTAATATTATTATATTAATTATTATATTAATTAATATATTTATTAAATATTTATATAAATATATAAATAATAAAATATATATATAATATATAAATAATAAAAAATAAGACGAATAAATGAATTCTTTTTGATTCTGCATCTTCACGTGACTTAATAGGAGAGAAAGATTCAGTTTATAAGGAATGATTAAAAGGAATGATTAAAACTATTTCTCTTTCTAACTTTCGAATAAATTTAGAAAGTTCTCTTTTCGACATCACATCATTATTCAAAGAAAATTTGATAGTTAAAAATAACTTTTGATCATCTTAGGAAAAAAGATAAGTCTTTTTTTTTTAAGTGAATCATCAACGATTTCAATGATTTACATTCAATGATTTACAATAGATAAATACACCAAACAACAAATCCAATTTTGTTTATGAGTTATGAGATAGATAAAAAAAGATTAATGTCAGGTAAGGTTTGAATTCTTATTCTTTTTTTTCATCTGATTGATAAAATACAAAGAATGGGGAGGTGTTCGTATCTATCAATTCGATCAAATAGACTGAGCAATTGTCACCCTTTATAGATATTGAAATGAACGCCTTCCCATTACTGATTAACTCCTATCTACCCCATTCTATGGGACTGATGCAGCATAAATCAAAAGAAAATAAGGGGGTGTACTAGTCTTTTTTATTTTTCCGAAATGCGAGCTGTCTAGGCACAAAGCCAAACAAGTCCAGATTAAGTCCAGTTTTTGCTCCTTTTTTTGCTATTTTAGCCTAACTCATTGATTAAGAATTAAGAGACTTAGTGAATTTAATTAGTACCAAAACCCCACTCTTGACGAAAAGTAAAGAAATCTACAAAAAAGAAAATTAAATCTAATTAGGTTAATTTAGGGGGTAGAAAATACGAGATAGGGAATCTGGATTCTTCCGCATCTCGATTCAGTTTTTGAAAGATTCATCGAAGAAAAAAATCAGAAACAACAATCACATTCCAGCTAACATTTCGATTTTAAA